TCACGGTATATACAAAATAATCGACTTGCACGTTCTATACGAAATGAAATGTCACAATATTTTTTTTATACATGTTTAAGTGATGGAAAACAAACAATATCTTTTACATATCCACCTAGTTTATTGATTTTTTCAAAAATGATAGAACGTAAAATTTCTTTGTACACGACAGAAAAATTTATCCATGAAGACCTATATAATTATTGGGTTTCTACCAATGAGCAAAAAAAGTACAACTTGAGTAATGAATTAATAAGTAGAATAAAAATTATAGAAAAAGAAAAAGTATCTCTTACTCTAGATATACTAGAAAAAAGGACCAGATTATGCAATGATGAGAATAAACAAGAATACTTGCCAAAAGCATATGATCCTCTTTTGAATGGCGCATATCGTGGAAAAATAAACAAATTCTATTCACATACAACCATGAATCATTTAATTACTTCGAAAGAAAATTCCACGAAAATAGTTTGGATAAATAAGCTTCATGGGCTATTTTCGATTTCTAATAATTACCAAGAATTTGAACATGAAAAAAATCCACTTAATGAAAAATCACCATGGAATTATATTATTAATTCGTTAACGTCAATTGATCAATTATCTTCTGAGTACATACCCAATTCTCATTTGAAAAAATCTTCTTTATTGGAAGAAGAAATAAAAAGAAATTCAGAAAATAAAGCAAAATCTTTGAAATCCGTATTCGATATAATTACAACCAATGGAGAAGAAATCATTGAAGAAGGAGAAGAAATCCTTAAAGAAAAAATCATTCAAAAAATTCCTCAACGGTTATACAAACTAACTGAAGAGTTAGAAGCACTAGCACAGGATGAAGATGAAGAAGATGAACATGAGCAACTAATGAAACAAGATCAGGAAATTCGTACAAGAAAAGCCAGACGAGTGGTGATTTATACTGACTACAGCGTGAATCCCGAGACTAACGATGATGAAATAAACGAGTTGGCTTTGATACGTTACTCACAACAACCTGATTTTCGTCGAGGTCTAATCAAAGGATCCTTACGCGCTCAAAGACGTAAAACAGTTATTTGGAACACATTCCAAGCATATGTAAATTCTCCGCTTTTTTTTGATCGAGTAGAAAACATATTTTTTTTTTCTCTTTTAAACAAGATCGATCAAAATATTAAGTCTATTTTTAGGAATTTTGCGAAGAAAAAACCAAAAACGGAATTAAAAATTGACGATTTTGAGAAAGAAAAGATGAAGAAAACTCTGAAGGCTCTCGATGAAAACGAGAAGAAGAGAGAAGAAGAAAATGAACGAATGGCAATAGCAGAAATTTGGGATAGCGTTATATTTGCTCAAGCAATAAGAAGTTTGATACTCCTGATCCACGCTTTTCTTAGAAAAAACATTATATTGCCTTCATTGATAATAGCTAAAAATGTTGGACGTATGTTATTATTCCAATACCCCGAGTGGTATGAGGATTTTAAGGACTGGAAGAGTGAAATGCATGTTAAATGTACGTATAATGGTATTCCACTATCAGAAACAGAATTTCCTCAAGATTGGTTAACAGATGGTCTTCAGGTAAAAATTCTATTTCCTTTCCGTTTAAAACCTTGGCGAAGATCTAAACTACGATCTCATCATGGAGATCCAATGAAAAAAAAAGTAAAACAAGAAAATTCTAGTTTTTTAACAGTTTGGGGAACGGAAACAGAACTTCCTTTTGGTCCTGCCCGAACCCTACCTTCTTTTTTTGAACCCATATATAAAGAACTAAAAAAAAATATTCGAAAAGTGAAAAAGAATTATTTTCTACCTCTAAAAGTAAAAGTTTCAAAACCATGGGTTATCCAAATTTTTCCAGTTCTAAAACGAATAATGAATAAACTTGAAAAAGTAAACCCAATTTATTTATTTGAATTCAAGAAGGTGAAAGTATATGAACCAAATGAAAATGCAAAAGATTCAAAAGATAATAATAAGATTATTCCTGAATCGACCATGCAAATTCAATCTATGAATTGGACAAATTTTTTATTCATAGAAAATGAAATGAAAGATCTTGCTGATAAGACAATCATAATCAGGAATCAAATAGAAGAAATCGCAAAAGAAAAGAAAAAAAAAGTTCCAGCCTATGATGATAAAAGACCAGAATTAAAGAAAGATATTTGGCGGATATTCAAAAGAATAAATACTCGATTAATATGCAAATCACATTATTTTATGAAATCTTTCATTGAAAAAATATACATGGATATCCTGCTATGTATGGTTAGCATTTCGAAGGTCAATGCACAACTTTCAACAAAAAAAATTATCAATGAATCCATTTACAACGATGAAAGAAATCAAGAAGGAATTGATGAAACAGATCAACATACAATGAACTTTATTTCGACTATAGAAAAAGAAAAGGACTTTTCTAATCCTAGTAATAATTCAAATACTTATTACGATTTATCTTCCTTGTCCCAAGCATATGTATTTTACAAAATATCACAAACCCAATTACTTAACAACCATCACTTTAGATCTGTACTTCAATATCGCGGTACCCATCCTTTTATTAAGGACAAGATAAAGTATTATTCTATAACCCGAGGAATATTTAACTCCAAATCAAGGTATAAGTATAAGAAAATAAAAAAGCCTGGAATGAATGAATGGAAAAACTGGTTAAAGGCTAATTATGCATACAATTTATCTCAGAGCAAATGGTCTCGATTAGTATTAGTAGCGAAAAAATGGCGAAAAAAAATCAATCAAAATTGTACGATTCACAATAAAGAATCAATGAAATTTTCTTCATATAAAAAAGAAAAAGACCGATCAATTCATTACAAAAAAGAAAATTTCTATACAGTGTATTTATGGCCGAATCAAAAAGAAAAATTAAAAAATAGAAAATTATTAAATATTAAATTAAAATAAATTATAAAAGAATAAAAAAATGAATAAAAATATTGATGCATAAAATAAATACAAAAATAGATAAGAAGAAATTCGTCCACCTCCCGTAGATTTAACTCCTTCCCCTATAAATAAACTTGCAACAACAACCCCATTGATAATTCCATCAATTATATTTCTATCAAAAAACTGAGTTAGTTTGGTTAATCCCCTTATACCCAAGGTAAAAACTCTAGTATAAAAAATATCTATATAACCACAATTGTAGGACCAATTGTATATTCTATTTTTTATTTTGTCCAAGAAAATTCTTTTAGGACCTCCTTTTATAAATGAATTAATGAATTCCAAATTTTGGAACAATGAATAAACAGACCCGTATAAAACATATGCTATTAATAGTCCAAAAATAGCTATACTTACCGAAAAAATTGCATTTGTAAAAAATTCATACCAATCCACGGAATAACTCGCATTGGGATGTAAAAGATTTATCGATGGAGTTAACCATTTTGATAATATATCAAAATATATTATTCCATAATCAAAATGAATTCCTATTGTTCCAACAAACAAAGTAAATAGTACCAAAACAAACAGAGGAAATAGCATAGTATTGTCCGATTCGTGAGGATACATAGAAGTATAAGTGTACTTTTTTTCGAAAGAATATGGTCTTCTTTTTTTTAGATTACTAGATATTTTATATCTATCCTTTGAAAAAAAGAAGACCATATTTTCTATTTTTGATAAAAGAAAATTTCTATCAACTTTTTTTGGAACTTCTTTTCCCCATAAAGATATTGAATGGAACGAGCTATTATTGGTGCTACTGTAATTTTTACAATTTATGCGTAAATGCCCATCAAAAGTAAGTAAATACACGCGAAACATATAAAATGCAGTTAATCCTGCTGTGAAACAAGCTATTATTGCAAAAATTGGTGAATACAACCAACTCTCATTAAGAATTTCATCTTTGGACCAAAAACAAGCAAGAGGTGGAATACCACAAATAGAAAGTGTACCTAATAAAAAAGTAGTTCTTGTAATTGGAACATATCTTTTTAAACCGCCCATCAGAATCATATTCTGACTTTTATCTGGTGAATATCCAACAACAGGTTCCATTGAATGGATAATGGCTCCGGATCCCAAAAATAATAAAGCTTTAGAATAGGCGTGAGTAATCAAATGGAATAAAGCAGCTCGATAAGAACCTAGACCTAGAGCTAACATAATATAACCCAATTGAGACATTGTAGAATAGGCTAAACTTCTTTTTATATCTGTTTGAGCAAGAGCCAAGGTAGCTCCTAATAGTACTGTTATTACACCTATTAAAGAAATAATATTCATTATGTAAGGTATAGATATGAAAAGAGGAAGAAGTCGAGCTACAAGAAAAATTCCCGCTGCTACCATGGTAGCAGCGTGTATAAGAGCCGAGATAGGAGTAGGTCCTTCCATTGCATCAGGTAACCATACATGAAGGGGGAATTGCGCGGATTTAGCAACTGCACCGAGGAATAATAAAAAGGCACACAAAGTAGCAAATGAAGAACTGATCCCATTATTGTGTATCAAGTTGTTAGTTATTTCGAACAAATCCCGAAATTCAAAACTACCAGTTATCCAATAAAAACCTAAGATTCCTAATAATAAACCAAAATCTCCTACACGATTAGTTACAAAAGCTTTTTGACAAGCACTTGCTGCAGTCGGTCGTGTGAACCAAAATCCTATTAATAAATAAGAACACATTCCCACTAGTTCCCAAAAAACATAAATTTTTATCAAATTTGAACTGGTAACTAATCCCAACATAGAAGCATTGAAAAAACTCATATAAGCAAAAAATCTTAAATATCCTTGATCATGGGACATATAATTGTCACTATAAATAAGAACCATAATTCCAACAGTAGTAATTAGTATTGACATAATCGAACTAAGTGGATCGATTAAATATCCGAACTCTAAGGAAAAATCATTATTGATGGTCCAAGACCATAGATATTGATAGACGGAACTTCCATTTATTTCTTGAATAGATAAATTGGCTGAAAATACCATAGCTATACTTAAGAAAAAAATACTAGGAAAAGCCCATATACGACGAATATTTTTTGTTGCTGTCGGAATAAGTATAAGCCCAAATCCTATTGACATAGTAACTGGAAGTGGAAGAAAAGTTATTATCCATGCATATTGATATGTATGTTCCATAATAAAAAATGAAATTTTTAATCATTCTACTAAAACTGGAATAATACAATATTCCATCCTGGTAATTTATAGGCATATTATATAATATAGTATATTAAGGAAAAATGGTTATACCAAAAGGAATACTTAATTCGAATATAGATAGTACGATCCGTACTTTTAATTTAAATTAAAAAAATAAATAAGATTATTGTTATCGGGTAATCAAATATCTTAGTTAACAGATTAACTACTAATTCGAATTGTAATTTCAATTATGGGTATGGCATTCTTACCTTAATCAATTAATAAAAAACAATTTCCTTCCTTTCTTGTACTTGTACTTGTATTTTTTTTTTTCTTATCTATACCTTAGCTATATTATATATGTCATAGGGTATATATACATATACATATGCGTAATTACTATGATCTATATTATAAATACTATATCCATTATATATATATATCATATATATGATTAAATTATTTATATTTTAAATATATTAATGTGTATGTTTCCATTTTTTAATTTTATTATATGTTTATGTTTTCATAGGTTTTTTTTTAATGTGTTTGAAAAATTAAATGTTTTTTTACTATTTTACTACGGAATAAATATGGATAACGGCTAAAAGAAACAATTCATTTTGAACAATACATGTCTTTCACATACAATGATAAAAATAAGTAACCCTTTTTTTGAATGGCAGTCCCCAAAAAACGTACTTCTATGTCAAAAAAACGTATTCGTAAAAATATTTGGAAGAAAAAAGGAAATTTAGCTGCAGTAAAGGCTTTTTCTTTAGCAAAATCGGTTTCTACCGGACGTTCAAAAAGTTTTTTTGTACAACAAACAAATAATAAAGTCGTGGAATAATAGGAATTGACATACCCCGAAAAACGTCAAGTATTTTAAAATAAATGATTAACATTAATTAGTGTATTGAACTCCTCAATATCAAACAGGATCAGTTGGAACTAATTGCTGTGGTATATAAATATCGTATGTGGATGTGATATGTAGAATAAGGGTATGTATATTGGGTTTGGGGTTTTTTTGTATCTACTTTTCACAATAGAAATTTTTTTCTATTGTGAAAAGTAAAGTATGATCGTGATAGAAATACAAATTTTGTTGTTTTATTTGTTATATGGTTAACTAAAAACCTAATTAATTTGGTAAATCTTACCATTATTATATATTTATATATATATAAATATATAATGAAAATATATAATGAAATATAATAATGAAAGATATTAATACTTTACTTTGATAATAATAAAATATTATCTAAATCGTTAGACAATGATAAATTCTTATGATTTAGTAATCAAATTGTTATACATAGAAAATCCTAGTTATTTAATTTTCTTCATTAAATAATACATTTTATTTTTTTTGTTTTGTTTGAATCTATAAAATAACATTGGATAAATAAAAACGAATCCAAAAAAATAAAAGGAACAATTCCCGGTTCTATAGCTCAGTCTAAAACTATGGAGTTTTAACTGCTTTTTTGAAAACTTAGTTTTTAGTATACCAAAGTTCATTATTAAAACCGAACTTACAACAATACGATACACGATACTAACTAAAGATTATTTTATTGTTTATTTAATAAAGATTCAAATTATCATATAAATTTCAATGAATAAAGATTTATCAATTCTAATGTTTTGTTTTATAAACTATATTGAATCCTTGAATCTCGACGATTCAACATAAATTTACTATTATTATTTCAAGTAAGCCGCCATGGTGAAATTGGTAGACACGCTGCTCTTAGGAAGCAGTGCTAGAGCATCTCGGTTCGAGTCCGAGTGGCGGCATCCTATCCTATCAAAAAAATCTTCTAAAATAGACACAATGGATCCTATACAATGGCTCCTATAATGTATTCAATTCTCGATTTCAATTCTCTTATGGAACTCCTTTTTATGATATTTACAATTTTAGAACATATATTGACTCATATCTCTTTTTCGATAATTTCAATTGTTATTACGATTTATTTGATGACCTTTTTTGTCCACGAAAGCGTAGGATTGCCTGATTCATCAGAAAAAGGAATGATAGCTACTTTTTTATCTATAACGGGATTATTGGTTTCTCGTTGGATTTCTTCGGGACATTTTCCCTTAAGTAATTTATACGAGTCATTAATTTTCCTTTCGTGTAGTTTATCCATTATTCATATCATTTACAAGATGGGGAATCATAAAAATGATTTAAACACAATAACTGCATCAAGTACCATTTTCACACAAGGCTTTGCCACGTCGGGTCTTTTAACTGAAATGCACCAATCTGTAATATTAGTACCTGCTCTACAATCTCAGTGGTTAATGATGCACGTAAGTATGATGTTATTAAGCTATGCCGCTCTTTTATGTGGATCATTATTCTCAGTGGCTCTTCTAGTCATTACATTTCGAAAAAACATCAATATTTTTTGTAATGGTAAAGTAAAAAATTTCTTAATTAATAAATTTTTCTTTGGTAAGATTAACTATTGGAATGAAAAAAGAAGTGTTTTTAAAAACACTTCTTTTCTTTCATTTCGAAATTATTATAAATATCAATTAACTCAACGTTTGGATTATTTGAGTTATCGTGTCATTAGTTTAGGGTTTACCTTTTTAACCATAGGAATTCTTTGTGGAGCAGTATGGGCTAATGAAGCATGGGGATCGTATTGGAGTTGGGACCCCAAGGAAACTTGGGCATTTATTACTTGGATCATATTCGCAATTTATTTACATACTAGAACTAGTACAAATCAAAGTTTGCAGGGTACAAATTCGGCACTTGTGGCTTCTATGGGATTCCTTATAATTTGGATATGCTATTTTGGAATCAATCTATTAGGGATAGGTCTACATAGTTATGGTTCATTCACATTAACATCTAAAATACTAAATAATTGAATAAACTACATAAAATAACGAGTACATATAAGAACAAAACATCATCCCATACCCATATTTATATATAAATATATAGTGAAAGTTCTTTCTTTGTTCAAGTTTTTTTAGAACCCTTTGAACCAGAAATTGTTCAAAGGGTTCTAAAAAAACTTGAAATGTATCTAATTGAGATTTTTAATTCATTTAATTCTTTTGCATTGTTCGGCGTTTAAAAGCGGAAAATAAAAAGACAAAAAAAATTCGATTTCCATATTTTTAATGAAAGACTATCGATAAAAATAATTAGATAGTATAGCTTGTACCCTATCAACTGATAACGAGAGAATGAAATCAGGATAAATACCAGTCCCTAGTATAGGTAAAAAGATACAGATTGAAACAAATAGTTCTCGTGGTCCAGAATCCAAAAAATTAGAATTTGTAACATGAAATAACTTGTATCCATAGAACATCTGACGTAACATAGATAATAAATAAATAGGAGTTAATATCATTCCTATTGCCATTACAAAAGTAATTAGTATTTTTGACATTAAAAGAAATCTTTTACTAGTAATTATTCCAAAAAAAACTAATGATTCTGCAACAAAACCACTCATTCCCGGCAATGCAAGAGAAGCCATTGAAAAACTACTGAACATGGTAAAAAGTTTTGGCATTGGGATCGATACCCCCCCCATTTCGTCGAGATAAACAAGACCCATTCTATCACAAGTCGTTCCCGTCAAGAAAAAAAGTGCAGCACCAATAAATCCATGAGAGAGTATTTGTAAAATAGCACCATTGAGCCCGATTCCGGTTATGGAACCAATTCCTATAATTGTAAAACCCATGTGAGATACAGAAGAATAGGCTATTCTCTTTTTCAAATTCCGTTGACCGAGAGAGGTCGAAGCTGCATAGATTATTTGAATAGTTCCTATTATTACCAACCAGGGAGAAAATATGGAATGAGCGTGGGATAATAATTCCATATTGATTCGAATAAGTCCATATGCTCCCATTTTTAATAAGATTCCAGCTAGAAGCATACATGTACTGTAATGTGCTTCTCCATGGGTATCGGGTAACCAAGTATGTAGAGGTATAATTGGCAATTTGACGGCATAAGCAATAAGGAATCCAAAATATAATATTATTTCCAATGCCACAGGATATGATTGATTAGCTAATTTTCCAAAATCTAATGTAGGTTCATTAGAACCATATAAACCCATACCCAGAACCCCTATTAAAAGAAAAATGGAGCCTCCCGCCGTGTACAAAATAAACTTTGTCGCCGAGTAGAGACGGTTCTTTCCTCCCCACATGGATAAAAGTAAATAAACAGGAATTAATTCTAACTCCCACATCATGAAAAAAAGTAAAAGGTCTCGAGAAGAAAATGGTCCTATTTGACCGCTGTACATTGCTAGCATGAGAAAATAGAACAATTGTGAATTTTTAGTAACTGGCCAAGCTGCTAAAGTAGCTAAACTGGTGATAAATCCTGTCAGTAAAATGGGTCCTATGGAAAGTCCATCGATTCCCAGTCTCCAGTGAAAATCAAAAATATCTATCCATTTAAAATCTTCTTCCAATTGGATTAATGGATCGTCCAATTGGAAATGATGACAGAAAACGTGGGTCATTAAAAGGAGTTCTAACAAGCAAATACCTATAGCATACCACCTGAACATCTTATTTCCTCTATAAGGAAGAAAAAAAATGCAAGAGCCGACGGATATCGGCAAAACAACAAGTATTGTTAGCCAAGGAAAATTATTCGTGATAAAGACAAGATACGTTTTTGACCACAAAAGCCCGTACTTAATAAAATATATTATTCTATTCTGAATACGAGCTTTTGTCGGTAAAGAGGAATCAAATAATTAAAGTGTATTTTTTTTGTAACGTATCAATAAGATAGTCCCATGCTGCGAGTTGTTTCATGCCATAAATAGACACGGACACTCAAAAAATCCGTTGGACAAGCGGATTCACATCTCTTACAACCTACACAATCCTCGGTTCTTGGTGCGGAAGCAATTTGCTTAGCTTTACACCCGTCCCACGGTATCATTTCCAACACATCCGTAGGGCAAGCTCGTACACATTGAGTACACCCTATACATGTATCATAAATTTTTACTGAATGTGACATTGAATCTATAACAGCCCGGGTTTGAACATCAAAAATTTTCAATCTGGTATAGAAGTAGTAGTTATATTGTAGACACCAGACGAAGCAGTGGTTTACTAAAATTGGAAGAATCAATATTTTTCTAAATCTGCTTATAAGAAAAAGCCAAGAGACTTTAATTTTCGTTTCAAAAATTATAATCATACGAGTCGGGTGTGTGAATGAAAATGGTCCAACAAAATAAATTGATATTCAAATCAATATATAAATATCTAAAATTAAATCTAAATAAAATAGATTTAATTAAATTTATATTATTATAAATTAGTTTAGTATTAATTATACTTTACTAATCTAGTAAAATAGTCAAATTGAAATTCAACAGTCAATTTGATATTGAATCAAATTTCATATATGTATCCATATATATATCATATATATATAATAATATAAATATATAATTCATATATTATAATATTATAATTTCTTAATTATTATATATACTATATATTTTACATGTTATATATACACGTTATATATATAATATATTAATCTTATATTTTTCTTATATTTTTTATTTTTATTTAATTTTATTTATATTATTTATATTATATAATATATATATTATATTTTATATTTTATTTCTATATCTATAGATTATTCATCTAATTAATATAGAAATAAAATAACGAATTTTTTAGTATATGATCATGATAATTTTAATTAATTATTCAACAAATTCGATTGGTTGATACGCGTTGATTTTCTGTTTCGATGAATCGACGAAACAATAGCAAGTCCAATAGCAGCTTCTGCAGCTGCAACGGCTATAATAAATATTGAGAAAATGTTCCCTTTTAATTGTCGACTATCAAATATATCAGAAAATGTTACGAGATTAATATTAACCGAATTTAGTATAAGCTCAAGACACATAAGTGCTCTAACCATGTTTCGACTTGTGATCAATCCATAGAGACCAATAGCAAATAAATAGACACTCAAAAAAAGTACATGCTCGAACATCATTGACTAACTCCTTATCAATCTCGATTCATTTCAATATCAACAATTCAAGGGATTCAATTAACTAGAAGTTATAATTACAAAACAAAAGAAAGTAAACAAATTTAACTAAAATTATTAAACCTTTTGATTTTATTTTTTATTATATATTTAATTTCATATTTAAAATTTTTATAACTATAATTTTTTTTATTCTAACTATATTTATTATTGGCGAGCCATAGTAATTACACCTATCAAGGAAACTAAAAGAATTATTGAAATTAGTTCAAAGGGAAGATAAAAATCTGTCGATAAATGAATCCCAATTTGTTGAGCAGTACTTATTAGGTCCTGTTCTATAATCTGGTTTGATCTTGTAGTCCAAATAATTCCATACCATGATGTATCTGATATAATAGTAATCAGTGAAAAAAAAATACTTATACAAACCAGTGACGTGACTCCATCTCCAACGGTACAAAAATATGAATCATTAGAATATTCGGAACCATTCATGAACATTACCGCAAATATAATTAAAACATTTATGGCTCCCACATAAATAAGAAGCTGTGCAGCAGCCACAAAAAAGGAGTTCGATGAAATATAGAATAAAGATATACAAACAAGAACCAACCCCAACGAAAAAGCAGAATAAATAGGATTGGTAAGTAATACAACTCCCATACCCCCTAATAGAAGAACTGACCCCAGAAATGCTACAAGAATATCATGTGTTGGTCCTGGTAAATCCATTATGTATAAAATGTCCACAAAAAAAAAATAAGTCAAATCATGACTTTACTAAATAGTCAAGGAAAAAGGTTTATCCAATTTATGATACCTTCCTAATTGAATTAAATCTTAATATGGATATAACTATATAGAATATATATAATTAGTTATCTATTATATATAATAGATATAATTATAATTATTGGACTAATTACACTTACTTTGTTTATCCAAAAGAAAAAACTTTAGAATTGTATATTTTGAAATTCTCGCGATAAATAAAATTTATTATTATAATTAGTTTAAATAAAAGAATAATTCTCAAAAATAAATAAATAGTATCATATTTGTAGTTATTGACAAAAAAAGCTTTGATCCTTTATATCAAAAAAATTTTAGTAATTGGTAATCGTTCTTGAATCAAGGGATTTATCTTTATCGATTTTTATTTGAGTTGAATTCATAACTATTTGAATTGTATAATCTCCAATTACTGATATTGGTAACCGACCCAATGCAATTTGATTATAGTTCAATTCGTGACGATCATAAGTAGAAAGTTCATATTCCTCAGTCATTGATAAACAGTTTGTTGGACAATACTCGACACAGTTACCACAAAATATACAGACCCCAAAATCAATACTATAATTAAGTAATTGTTTCTTTTTCATATCTCTTTCCAATTTCCAATCAACAACAGGTAGATCTATTGGGCATACACGAACACATACTTCGCAAGCAATACACTTATCAAATTCAAAGTGAATTCGACCGCGAAAACGTTCTGACGTAATTGATTTTTCATAAGGATATTGAATAGTTACAGGTAAACGATTTGTGTGAGATAAGGTAATTATGAAACTTTGACCAATGTACCTTGTAGCCCGTATTGTTTGTTGACCATAATTCATGAACCCAGTCACCATTGGAAACATATTGTAGATATCCATGAATAAATTGATATTTCTTTCTCTTGTTTGAAAGGGGTTATGAATCTAGAATATTCTTATCGTATTCTATTATTTAATTTATAGTGAAACAAGTTGAGAAGAAGTTGTCAATAATAGATTACCCAAAGAAATAGGTAAAAGAAATTTCCATCCAAGATTTAATAGCTGGTCCATTCTCATCCTGGGTAAAGTCCATCTTGTTGTGATAGAAATGAATATAAACAAATAAGCTTTAGCTAATGTAACAAGGATACCAATTGTCATTCCAAAGACTCCAGCTATTTTTTTTATTCCGAAAAGTTCAGGAACAGATATATATGGAATAGATAACTTCCACCCACCTAAGTAAAGAATCGTTACAAATAATGAAGAAACTAATAGATTTAGGTACGAAGCAAGATAAAATAAACCAAATCTGATACCTGAATATTCCGTTTGATAACCTGCTACTAATTCTTCTTCCGCTTCTGGTAAATCAAAGGGCAATCTCTCACATTCAGCTAGAGAAGAAATTATGAAAACCATAAATCCTATGGGCTGACGCCACAGATTCCACCCCCCAAAACCATATTTGGACTGTGTTTCAACTATATCAACTGTACTTGAACTATTAGATAATTATAGTCGATAAAAACAACACTGTTCCCATCGCTATTTCAAAACCGTACATGAGACCTCAGCCTCATACGGCTCCTCTATGGCCACAAATAAATGTAAGGACTGGTTCGGTCTTATCACTTCCTTTTGTTTTAGGGTAGAAAAAAAAAGATCTGTCGGAGAGTCCCAAATTAAACCAATGAAATTCCGTTCGCAAAAATAATAAAAAAAAGGCTTCGGAATTCATCTCATCCCTTATAATCAAAGTATATTTTTCTTTGTTTTGTTCGGTAATAATTTAAACTATTTAATCAAATATTCGTTATATGAATAGAATAAAAAAAAAATTAATAAAATAATTAGAGGAATTTTTAATAAATTAAATAATGATAAGAATTTCATCTATTTGGATGTATATGCATAGGAAAAAGAAAAAATAAAGATTTTTTTTTATTCATTCGAATATTATATTTCATTTCTTTTATTCCTGTTCTTCTATCTCAGAGGCGGGTACTTTGAAAAAATAAATAAAGGATTAATTCGTTCTGAATAGTTATTTTTTTTAATCAGTGAATAGGAATATTACTCTAGATCGGAATCATAGGAAAGTACCGCTTGATCATTTCTACCAATTTAAAGCCTCTATTATGATTCATTTTATGCAGAAATATCTTTTTTTTTTTTGATACCCTACCTTATATTATCTCCATTACTAATCTTTTGTGTACTTTTGTGTTCCTAATTGTCCACTGATTTTTGATTGATCTACGGCATGTTAATAAATACAAGACATTAATGAAAACTCCATACAGTCGATCTTTTATACCCGCTTCAAGATATGATGACGAATTTCAATCTTGGGATAACCATTTTACACGGCTTATGTTTACTTCAATTTTATTCTTGTACATATGAAGTGAGATTTTATCTTCTTACTGCAAATTTCTAAGTTGTTTTGTTTCACTCATATAACTATTTGGTTTAACTCATTGACCTGAATCATGAATAAAAAAAAATATCCATTCAATTCATTCAACTTTTTTCCTAGAAGTAAAGGAAAGAAGTATAAATTTTATATTCAACGAATCACACGTAGAGATATTGATAATACACATAGAGTTAATGGTATTTCATAACTAATGGATTGAGCAGCAGCTCGCAGACCACCTGAAAAAGAATATTTATTATTCGATCCATACCCCGACATAAGAAGCCCAATAGGAGCAATACTTGAAATGGCGATCCATAAAGAAACACCTATACTGAGATCGGCTAAAACAAGGCGATACCCAAAAGGGATTACTAAATAATTTACTAGAATCGATATAACTACTATAGACGGTCCAATACTAAACAAACGAAGATCTCCTCTAGACGGGAGAAGATCTTCTTTTAAAAGTAGTTTAGTTCCATCTGCCAAAGCTTGAAGAATTCCCAAGGGGCCAGCATATTGAGGCCCAATACGTTGTTGTAGCGCTGCAGATATTTCTCTTTCCAACCACACAATTACTAGTACCCCTATTGTAATTCCCAATATAAGGATTAAAATGGGTACAAAAGTCCATATGAGCCCATGGACCTCTTTTAAGGATTCCGATGTAGAAAAAGAATTGATAGTTTGTACTTCTGTCGTATCAATTATCATTTCAACGATCAACTTCTCCCATAATGATATCTATACTACCTAGTATCGTCATGATATCAGCCAATTTCATTCTTTTAACTAGTTGAGGAAGAATTTGCAAATTTATGAAGCCGGGTGGACGAATTTTCCATCTCCAAGGGAAAATACTATTGTCTCCTATCAAATAAATTCCTAATTCCCCCTTTGGGGCTTCCACTCTTACATAAAGTTCTTGTTTCGACAATTCAAAATTGGGTGAAGGTTTTTTACTAATAAATCTATATTCAAAATCATTCCATTCGGAATTTTTTGCTCTACCAAAGCGCCGGACTTCTAAATTTTCATAGGGTCCGCCAGGAATTCCTTCTAGGGCCTGTTGAATTATTTTTATGGATTCCCTCATTTCACCCATTCGTACTAAATAACGAGCTAATGAATCTCCTTCTTTTTGCCATTGGACTTCCCAATCGAATTCATTGTAACACTCATAATTATCAATTTTACGAAGATCCCATTGTATTCCAGAAGCTCGTAACATTGGTCCCGATAAACCCCAGTTTATCGCTTCCTCCCCACCAATAATGCCCACTCCTTCGACTCGCTCCAAAAAAATAGGATTTTGCGTAATAAGTTTTTGATATTCAAGAATCCCTGTTAAAAAATAATCACAAAAATCTAAACATTTATCTATCCAGCCATAAGGTAGATCGGCTGCTACGCCTCCGATGCGGAAATAATTATGCATCATTCGCATACCTGTGGCAGCTTCGAATAAATCATATATTAATTCCCTCTCTCTAAAAATATAAAAAAAGGGAGTCTGTGCACCGATATCTGCCATAAAAGGTCCAAGCCATAACAAATGAGAAGCTATACGACTCAGCTCCAGCATAATTACTCTGATATAGCTAGCCCTTTTAGGTACTTGAACATTTTCCAGTTGTTCTGGTGCATTTACCGTTATTGCCTCTGTGAACATAGTAGCTAAATAATCCCAACGTGTTACATAAGGTAAATATTGTATGATTGTTCGGTTTTCCGCTATTTTTTCCATACCCCTGTGTAAATAACCCAATATAGGTTCACAGTCAATAACATCTTCACCATCGAGAGTAACAATTAGTCGAAGAACACCATGCATTGATGGGTGGTGAGGACCCATATTAACGATCATGAAATCTTTTTTTTTAGTCGGTACAGTCATACCTTTTCTTCCTTAATTCATTATTTCACGAATTCCTCAAAAAGTAGATTCGTCCAAATGTAAAATCTTAAAATCTAATAATTACTAATTCAAAAATTCAAACAATGAAATTAACAATTTTTTGGTTCTCGAATATCCAATTCATCAATTAATTTCTTATAACGCACTCCATTTTTCTTTGACAAATAGGCCAGCATACGTCGACGTTTTCCCAGAATTTTTTGTAGACCTCTTTTTGATAAAAAATCTTTTTTGTGCAATTCCAAATGTGAAGTAAGTCTTCGTATCTTATTTGTGAAACTTAATACTTGAAATTCAACAGAACCTCTGTTTTCTTCTTTTTCTTCTTGTGAAATAAGTGAAATGAATGAATTTTTTATCATAAAAAACTTTTTTTTCTTTCTTTTCCACGGATTTTTCCGATTATGAAAAAGAAAATAATATATATATTATTTTTATTATTATTATAATAATAATAATGTTATTTCCATTTTTTTTAATTTAGTACACACAAAAATAAAAATTTATTCATTTCCAAATAGTTTTTTTATTTGATTCTATCCAAATCCAATTGAAAATTGGATTTGGATAGAAAAGGATAATACATTTACACATTTACCAAAGAGAATCTTTTTTTGCACCTAAAAAGATTCTGTGAATTTCTTTCTAGATTGAATTGATACACAAGTAAATACATATTATGTTATGTTTATGTACCAAAGTAGCAAAGTATAACATATATCCTTCACTTTTCATCTACGGAAAATGGCATGTGAATATTGACATGTGACATAAAGTATATCAAATATACTATTAGATAATTAGATAATTCTAAATCGTGTATACATGTGTATCCTTGACATACTGAAATTACTACTATTATTGGTATCAAACCAATAGCGATTCATACAAGCTAAATCTTCTAATCGGTAATTGGGCCAAAGAAACAACTTATATTTTATATTTGAATCTATATTAAGATTAAGAACTTTGTCTTCATTCAGAAATTGTGTGGAGTTTCTTATATTATTTTCATTGTAAAATATTTTATTTCTATTCACAACATCCCAATTAGGAGAGTTGAAACAAATTAGAATTCTCAATTTTCTACGACGTCTAGGAGATAGAATATTTTCAGGAACAAGGAGATCATAATAATCTGGATTCCCATTCACAAGCATATTTTCATGTTGTTCAGTAGATTTATTAAAATTCTTCTTATTGACATATTTTTTTTTTTTGTATTTTATATTTATTTGGCGATTACTTTTTTCGCCATCGATCAATGAAATACTTATGGTTTGATACATAATTAATTTTCCACCCGTTATAAAAGCTAAACGAGTTGATTCGATAATCAATATTCCTTTTTTTAAAAAGTCTGTAAGAGTTAGATTGTCCTTATTAAGGATTGCATCTAGATCCATCTCTTTTCTTCGAATTAAGGCTAGAGCTATAGAACTTGGATCCATCAATCTAAGTAAGAAACAATATGCCTTGATATTTCTTGTCATTTTATGATTAATGAAGTTGTTCCATCTTAATTGAACAATTAAATATTTATTTAGGAATAAATCTAGTTCTGATTCCTTGCTTTTCTTGCATCGTTTTTTCTTTTTACTTTCAGATCTCGCATAATCCTTTTGAGGAGGCTTTTTTTTGTTTTGTTTGCTTGGATCTGACACAAGATTTGTCTTTTCTTCGTTTTTTTCTTGGTTTTTTAATTTTATTAAAATAGAATCTTTGACACTTTTATTTTGACTAATTTTTTTTTTTTCATCTAAATTCTGATTGGAAAGAAGTAATTTGATTGGGATGATCCACGGTTTAATCTTATATGCCTTATGTGTATCAAAAGGAAATCTGAATTCCGGGAAGAACCAAAGTTTCAGATTTGATTTTTTTTTTTTACAAAAAACTCTTTCCCTTTTTCGATTCATTCCCATCCAATCAAAAAAGTTTTTTTGATTGGAGTTATTTTTTTTGTATAGATTTGTTTTTTTTTCTTGATGTTTTGAAAGAAAAAAAAGATCTTTTTTTTTCAATTTTTTTATATTAATATTTATTTTTTTTTTAGTCTTAGCATTTTTTTCAAGTTTGGCACCGATATGTACATTTGTAAAGTCGATAATATCGATATCGTTTACATCAATAGTGTTTTTCGGGTAAAAATGTAGAATTCTACAATCAAAATATTTCCTATTCAGATTTTTATGCTTATTAAAAACATAATTTTTTTCTATGGAATTATCAATTCCATAAAACAATTCGGGTTTCTGTATGTTGAAATTATATGGAATTTTTTGATTCCTTTTTAGTTGTAATTTTGGTTTATAAATAGAGGAATCTTTACTATTCCCATAATATATATATTTATGTGATAAAAGATCATATACATATTGCTTTTTTAATTTTTCTTTTTGATTCGGCCATAAATACACTGTATAGAAATTTTCTTTTTTGTAATGAATTGATCGGTCTTTTTCTTTTTTATATGAAGAAAATTTCATTGATTCTTTATTGTGAATCGTACAATTTTGATTGATTTTTTTTCGCCATTTTTTCGCTACTAATACTAATCGAGACCATTTGCTCTGAGATAAATTGTATGCATAATTAGCCTTTAACCAGTTTTTCCATTCATTCATTCCAGGCTTTTTTATTTTCTTATACTTATACCTTGATTTGGAGTTAAATATTCCTCGGGTTATAGAATAATACTTTATCTTGTCCTTAATAAAAGGATGGGTACCGCGATATTGAAGTACAGATCTAAAGTGATGGTTGTTAAGTAATTGGGTTTGTGATATTTTGTAAAATACATATGCTTGGGACAAGGAAGATAAATCGTAATAAGTATTTGAATTATTACTAGGATTAGAAAAGTCCTTTTCTTTTTCTATAGTCGAAATAAAGTTCATTGTATGTTGATCTGTTTCATCAATTCCTTCTTGATTTCTTTCATCGTTGTAAATGGATTCATTGATAATTTTTTTTGTTGAAAGTTGTGCATTGACCTTCGAAATGCTAACCATACATAGCAGGATATCCATGTATATTTTTTCAATGAAAGATTTCATAAAATAATGTGATTTGCATATTAATCGAGTATTTATTCTTTTGAATATCCGCCAAATATCTTTCTTTAATTCTGGTCTTTTATCATCATAGGCTGGAACTTTTTTTTTCTTTTCTTTTGCGATTTCTTCTATTTGATTCCTGATTATGATTGTCTTATCAGCAAGATCTTTCATTTCATTTTCTATGAATAAAAAATTTGTCCAATTCATAGATTGAATTTGCATGGTCGATTCAGGAATAATCTTATTATTATCTTTTGAATCTTTTGCATTTTCATTTGGTTCATATACTTTCACCTTCTTGAATTCAAATAAATAAATTGGGTTTACTTTTTCAAGTTTATTCATTATTCGTTTTAGAACTGGAAAAATTTGGATAACCCATGGTTTTGAAACTTTTACTTTTAGAGGTAGAAAATAATTCTTTTTCACTTTTCGAATATTTTTTTTTAGTTCTTTATATATGGGTTCAAAAAAAGAAGGTAGGGTTCGGGCAGGACCAAAAGGAAGTTCTGTTTCCGTTCCCCAAACTGTTAAAAAACTAGAATTTTCTTGTTTTACTTTTTTTTTCATTGGATCTCCATGATGAGATCGTAGTTTAGATCTTCGCCAAGGTTTTAAACGGAAAGGAAAT